TTCTTTTTTGCTCTTTCCGTGATATTTGTATTTTACGTACGCGTACCACAGTAATTAGGAATAAAGATTCTCTATAAAATAAAGCTGTTGGAATAATGATATCAATTTTTATTTGATTTGATATATTGTGGTCGGTAACGCTGGTGAATTAACAGAAACGGAAAGAGAGGGATTCGAACCCTCGGTAAACAAAAAGCCTACATAGCAGTTCCAATGCTACGCCTTGAACCACTCGGCCATCTCTCCTACATAATCTTATTATTGACCAGAAACCGAGTGAATTGCGAGTTATTCCTATTATTTTATTCCAGTACAGACACGACCGATCAACGGTTCCATAGGAATAAAAAATTCCTTTCAAATTTCATATTTATCAACAACTTCTCTTATCATATACCCCATAGATCTATTAGAAATTCATGAATCGTACCGTGGATTTTTCTATTTCATTTCATTCAATTGTATAATGATTATTCCATCCCTTTTCCTCTTTGGATCATAACCAAATCCAAATTTCTCGAGTTATCAGACTCGAGTTATAAGAATCCATAGTAAAATAAAGTCCTTGGTTATTCAACTTAAATGAAATAGTAATAGTTGAAATAGTAATAGTTCCGTGCATTTGTATACTACGAAATTTATATTATATTATATAAAATTCAATCTGATTCAAAAGTCTCCTATCTCTCTTTGTTCGAAAAGGGTACATTTTGAGCAGAGGGTATACATCTTTTTAGAATTTTTCTGTTTTTATGTTATTTTGTACTGTACAATTCCTTTGTTTGTGGGATCATTTTCCCCGAGGGGTAATGAGAAGAATTATAGAATGGATTGCTAATTATGCCTAGATCTCGGATAAATGGAAATTTTATTGATAAGACCTCTTCGATTATAGCCAATATTTTATTACGAATAATTCCGACAACTTCAGGAGAAAAAAAGGCATTTACCTATTACAGAGATGGTGTGATTTGATTCTTTTTTCTTGTTTTTTTTTTCTTTTTTAGCCCTCACTTCAGTCTTACGAGAAAAAGACGCGAGAAAGAACAAAATTTTTGAAATAAAGCTACGCTTAGTGAAGGTAAAGTTTGGAGATAGAACAATTCCTTCTGTCGTGTATCCTCGATTGATCCAGCCTCAGATACTTGAATTGTCGATTTTAGTATTGAACGAAAGGTTACACCTATAGGTTCTGTATTGTGAGTCAATCCTACTCCACTAGTACCAATAGGCGGCATAGGGGAAGAAGCACTACACTAGGAATCAACAACACGAAAACTTTGTTATAAATTACCCTTTTCCTTATCGGTATTGGGACTAACAAGAATGGTTGGGACAACAAACATCCATCTCGTTCGTACTTTGGATACCCGTATAACCATCAAAGATCGTTGAAGTGACTAATTCCTGGAAATAGTAAGCGTTGAGGACAAAGAAATCGTTGGAGTTACCATTTCTATCTAGCACTAATACGATTGATTGGTGTTAAGAAAAAACCTCTTGCGGGAAGGCTGGCTAGAGATTTCTTGTAAAAATACCAGCTCCTGTCAGTTCATAATGAGAATAGGGAAATTTTGATTCCATGGCTTATTCCCCTTAGTACTATGCACAGAAGGGAGGAGCCGTATGAGATGAAAATCTCACGTACGGTTCTGGAACGGAGATTTTTTGAATAAAATGAACGACCGTAACGGATGTCGGCTCAATCCGAAGGAAATTATGCGGAAGCTTTACAGAATTATTATGAAGCTACGCGACCAGAAATTGATCCCTATGATCGAAGTTATATACTCTATAACATAGGCCTTATACACACAAGCAACGGAGAACATACAAAAGCTTTGGAATATTATTTCCGGGCACTAGAACGAAACCCATTCTTACCACAAGTTTTTAATAATATGGCCGTGATCTGTCATTACGTGCGACTATCTCCACTATAGAAAGAATAAAAAAAAAGATCAAATTAGCTAGTCAATACTCGAAAAAAATAGGCTTTCTACATATACATCGTCCAAAGCAACGATTTTTATCAGCTGTAGTAAGGAAAGAAACTTCATGATAACAAAAAAAATAGGAAGAAAAAGGTAAAGCCTACATACTATACTCTATGGATAAAGGATCAAATTGATAAAGAAAGCACCGTAAAGATCAATTAGCGAGCTTTTGGATCGATACAGTTAAGAACTGCTTACTTATGTCATGATATGGTATATAAAGTTAGGAATCAACTTATGTAATAGAGTCGATCTACTAAAGTATTGAGCAGCGGTGTAGCATCAGATCCCAAAGATAGTAAGTTCTTTTTTCTTATGGAAGAAAGTCTTTTTCAAAGATTCTATATAAATTTAATATATGAAACCGAGATAGTTACCTTTCAGAAAATTATAACGATATAGGGGATATCTATGTTTCATTTTTCTGAAGGCGGGAGAAAAGATAAAACTAATTATTGATCAAATTTTTGATTCAAATTAGAATTTGAAACTTATGTAATTAA